TTCTAGAAAGCCAAATATATCTTTTACATCTTCTATGTCAAAATGTTCTATTTTCATAAGATCCTCTTGATTGTTATTCAAAAGGTCCGATAATGTATGTATATTGGACCTTTTGAGGCAAGTATAGATCCTGGGAGGCAATTCTAATTGGTCAATAAAAATGGATTTGAATGCTATTTCTTTTTTGTTTTTCCTTAGTTTAGCTAATCCATCATGAAAGGTAAAAAGGGGTAAAGTAACCGTGTGTTGATTGTCCTCTAACTTTAAGTTTTCTTCTTCCCCATGTAGAAAGGGAATAAATAAATTAATAAAATTCCGAGAGGCTTCATGAAGTGCTTCATTAGGAGTTAAACTTCCGTTTGTCCATATTTCCAGAAAAAGTATCTCTTGTTTTTCATTACCATTCCCATACGAATGAATACTATGATTCGCATTTCGAACAGGCATGAATACAGCATCTATAGGATAACTTCCGTCTTTAAAGTTATTTGGTGTTTTTATACCATATCCGCATCCGCGATTCCTTTGGATTTGTAATTCAATACACAAGTCAATTGGTTCAGTCAGACTAGCTATATGTTGTGTATGATCAATGATTTCCACGGACGCTGGTGAGATGATGTCTTGAGCAGTTATATATCCAGGACCACTGACACAAATAGATGCATTGCGAGTTCCATACAGATGACTTCTCAATACAACTTCCTTCAAATTCATTAAAATTTCATGTACGGATTCTTGAATACCTACTATGGTAGAATATTCATGTGGTATTTTCTCAGATTTTGCACGTGTGATACATGTTGCTTCTATTTCTCCAAGCAAAGCTCTTCGCATCGCAATGCCTATCGTATCGGCTTGACCTTTCATAAGTGGAGACAAAATAAAGCGTCCATAATAAAGACGCTTACTATCTGCTCTTGATTCAACACACTTCCACTCTAGTGTCCGAGTAGATACTGTTACTTTCTCTCGAACCATAGTAATATTATTTGATCAGATCATTGAATCATTTATTTCTCTTGAAATCTCTTCAATGTTTATTTTTACACACGTCTTTTTTTAGGAGGTCTACATCCATTATGTGGCATAGGGGTTACGTCCCGTACGAAACTTAATAGTATACCACTTCTGCGAATAGCCCGTAATGCTGCATCTCTTCCGAGACCAGGGCCTTTTATCATTACTTCTGCTCGTTGCATACCTTGATCGACTACTGTACGAATAGCGTTTCCTGCTGCTGTTTGAGCAGCAAATGGTGTCCCTCTTCTTGTACCCCTGAATCCACAAGTACCGGCGGAGGACCAAGAAACCACCCGACCCCGTACATCTGTAACAGTCACAATGGTATTGTTGAAACTTGCTTGAACATGAATAACTCCCTTTGGGAGTCTACGTGCACTCTTACGTGAACCAATACGTCCAGTCCTACGTGAACCAATTCTTGGTATAGGTTTTGCCATATTTGATCATCTCATATTTATGAGTCAGAGATATATGGATATATCCATTTCATGTTAAAACAGATCCTTTCTTTTTATTTGTCCATCGGGTCCTTTAATAGAGTTTCTTTTAGAAAGATTATCCTTGTCTTTGTTTATGTCTTGGGTTGGAACAGATTACTATAATTCGTCCCCGCCTACGGATCAATCGACATTTTTCACAAATTTTACGAATGGAGGCCCTTATTTTCATATTTATAATTCCTTATCTTAATTCCGAATCCACTTCTTTGAAGAAAATGAGTTTCTTAAAATTTTTCATTTTTAATTGTATCCCCATAAAAGTAATGTTGAAGTTTTAAAAACCACCGAATCGTTCGAATCCTTGTTGCGGAGTCTATAAATTATACGCCCTCGGATTGAATCATAACGACTTACTTCCATTTTTACTCTATCTCCTGGTAGTATCCGTATAAAACTACGGCGGATCCTTCCTGAAACATAACCTAGAATCAGATCTTCATTATCTAACCGAACCCGGAACATATCATATCATTTGGAAGTGATTCAGTAATTAAACCTTCATGAACCCATTTTTGTTCTTCCATTCCAGGTAAAACCCCCTTAAAGTATCAACTAATGGAGGAGGAGTGATAGTAGATAACCGGTTCTTTTTTTTTTCACAAATAGGAAATTTTGTATCTAATTCGGATATTAGAAGGATTACCATATATAACACAAAATTTCTCCGCCGATTCCTTCTAATCGAGCCTCTCGGTCTGTCATTATACCCCGAGAAGTAGAAAGAATTATAATCCCCATTCCACCCAAAATTTTAGGAATTCTTTGATAATTAGAATAGATTCGTAGACCAGGTCGACTAATCCGTTTTAAATTTAAAGTCGTTTTAGATGGCCCTTTCCTATTCCTTCTATGTCGTAGGGTTAAAACCAAAAAATCCTTGTTGTTTTCCCGATGTTTTCTGACGTTTTCGATAAAGCCTTCTCGTAAAAGTATTTTAACAACGTTTTCTGTGATGTTAGTAGATGTTATTCGAACCGTCCCTTTTCTATGCATGTCAGCATTTCGTATGGAGGTTATTATGTCAGCAATAGTGTCTCTACCCATAATGAACTAAAATTATTGGTGCCTCAAAATTTGGATATAATAAACATGATCGTTTTTTGTTATGAATTAGTAAAGGTATATACGTGAGACACAATCTATTAATTAATCGATTTCATTCAAATACTCTATTTACTATAACTCTATATCATGGTCTTATCTTATAATACTTCAGGGGCTAATGAAACTATTTTAGTAAAATTTAACTGTCTCAATTCCCGGGCGATCGCACCAAAAACTCGAGTTCCTTTTGGATTTCCTTCTTGATCAATGACAACTGCAGCATTGTCATCATATCGGATTATCATACCATTGTCACGTTTGAGTTCTTTACAAGTACGTACAATTACAGCTCTGATCACTTCTGATCTTTTTAGAGGCATATTTGGTACTGCTTCTTTGATCACAGCAACAATAACATCACCAATATGAGCGTATCGTCGATTACTAGCTCCTATGATTCTAATACACATCAATTCCCGAGCCCCGCTGTTGTCCGCTACATTTAAATAAGTCTGGGGTTGAATCATATCATTTTATAATCTGTTCTTTCAATGCAAAACAATAAAGGAGCGAAGAAAAAAAGAAATATTATTTTTTCAAAACAAAAAGAGGGGGAAACCTGCAATTGCTTTTTGATTTCAAGACCTCTTTTCTATGGTTATATATTTCTATCATGAAATAATGAATTGAGTTCGTATAGGCATTTTGGATGCCGCTATTGCAATAGCTTTTCTGGCTATATTTTCTGCTACTCCACCCATTTCATAAAGTATTCTACCTGGTTTAATGACAGCTACCCAATATTCGGGAGATCCTTTACCCGACCCCATACGTGTTTCCGCAGGTCTTAATGTAACGGGTTTGTCTGGAAATATACGTACCCATATTTTTCCCCCACGGCGTGCATTTCGTGTCATTGCTCGTCGCCCTGCTTCTATTTGTCTAGATGTGATCCAAGCAGGTTCAAGTGCCTGAAGAGCATATCTACCGAAACAAATATTATTACCCCGATAAGATATTCCCTTCATTCTTCCTCTATGTTGTTTACGGAATCTGGTTCTTTTGGGGTTATAGTTGATGGTTGTTTCGCAATTCCATCTCTACTGCAGAACTGGACATGAGAGTTTCTTCTCATCCAGCTCCTCGCGAATAAAAGGATTGAACAATATTTAATTATATTTGATATTGCATCTAATATATTCAAAATTGATTGATTTTTGTTGGATATTGGATATATAAATAAACATAAATTTATAGATATAGATAATGTCCTTTTTTATAACGTTATAACGAATCTTTTTTTTTATCCTATTTGATCACCAAAAAAAAAAATGTCGCAATCAAATAAAATAAAGCTTTCGCGGGCGAATATTGACTCTTTATTTACTATCTCGTTCAGTTGTAGGGTTAGCCCATGATCGCTCAGAATAAATGAAATTGTTCTCCGGTTCGTTCCGCCATCCCATCCGATGAATCATTACGATTCGTTTTCAATAGAATCTTCTTTATTCACAGGTTCCATCGTTCCCATCGCTTCTCGAGTAATGCTTAGGTCTGAAATTCGACAATGGAGTCTCTCATTAAATTTGCTTGAGTCAATCTTCTCAGTCTTTATTGACTCGAGGCTCTTTATTTTTTGCTCTATGAACAGATTCATCTGGATGAGAGTATTGATGCTTTAGTACATTGTCTTTTATAAGATGACTTATCGACCTTACATAACATATTCTATTTTATATTGGAATTATCTATCATTAACATTTTTTCTCTCTTTCTATCACCTTTCCAGTTATCCACACACCCCTTTTTTTTTATTTCGCTTCACAACTCATAATTAGATTGGTTTTTTATGCAAAAACAAAACATATTTCAGTTGCTACAATGATATGCCCAGCATATCTTGACTGGTTTTTTGGATCCGGATAATGCGAAGCAATGAGTTGGTTATTACTTTTCTAGTTATTAGTTCATACTATGGGCCGGTCTATTTTTAGAATAAAAAAATCAACGAGTCACACACTAAGCATAGCAATTATATTTATATCCAAATAAAATGGTCAATTAAATTTTTATTCAACCCTATGGAATTGCTCATTTTTTTGATTGAAGATAAAAAAAAAGAAAATGAAAGAGGTTGTTGTTTTGTGTTCTATCCCTGGATAGAATCTAAGGGTGAGTAGAGTATAAGGTTTCTGATTATTATTCGTCTATAAATATCCAAATTTTGATACCTAATATCCCATATATAGTTCGAACTGTATAGGAACAATAATCAATTTTAGCTCGAATGGTTTGTAGGGGAACCCTCCCTTCTCTGATCCATTCGACACGGGCAATTTCTTTTCCGTCGATACGTCCTGCAATTTGTACTTGAATTCCTTTTGTATCTGCCTGTTCAGTTAATGCAATAGCTTTTTTCATTGCCTTGCG